GCGATAGATAGACTCCTGTAACCATGCCATATTCGCTTGCCTGAACAGAATTTCTTTCTCAAAGAAATTTCCACAAAAAATATTTTTTCACGAGGTATAACTAACTATTCCTATATTATCTGTTACGGAATCGACCATGGATCAATTCCCCCTTCCTTCCATTTTGAAGTATTGAATGTACCCATAATTCTGAGCTTCATGTTCTTCCTCCCAAGATACATGTCAGAGCTGGGGGCATCCCAATCAGATTGAATGGGATGACAGTTTCTCAGTCCAAATCTGTCAAATGCAAATTTTGATCAAATCACACATCGCAATATACTAGGCCCTCTAATTCCCTAAGAGGTTTATCTAAAAGATTCGCAATATAACTAGGAAGACGTTTCAAATACCACACATGAGTCACTGGGCATGCCAGTTTGATGTATCCCATTTTGTACCTTCGTATCCGAGAATCAACAAATTCCACCCCGCATTCTTCACAAGATTTCGGGTCTTCTTTTTCAGACCCAATCACTCGGTAATTTCCACAAGCACAAATCCAACTTTTTATGGGTCCAGAAATTCTTTCACAAAACAATCCATCTTTCTCCGGTTTATTGGTTTTATAATGAAAAGTATAGGGTTTTGTCACCTCTCCAACTATCTCTCCATTGGGTAGAATTTTTTTTGCCCAAGCCCTTATTTGTTGAGGAGAAACTGGTCCAATTCGAAGTTGTTGATGTTTATACTGGTCGATCATAGAATACAAATTCTGATTCATTGAGATCAAGCTTCCTTCCTATTCATCTGGAAGTTCTTTTCAGATACAAGGAAATGATTCAGTTCCAGGGCCAAAGATCGTAGTTCTCGAACGAGCAATCGAAAAGATTCTGGAGCACCTTCTGGGTTAGGTACTGTTGCTCCAATAATCGTAGCACCAAGTACTTCTTGACGAGCTCTAATATGATCAGATTTATAAGTAAGCATCTCTTGTAAAATATGAGCAACACCAAATCCCTCTAGAGCCCAAACTTCCATTTCTCCAACTCTTTGCCCCCCTTGTTTTGCCCTTCCTCTAAGGGGTTGTTGTGTAACAAGTGCGTAATGTCCACTGGAACGTCCATGGATTTTATCATCAACTTGATGAATTAATTTTAGGATATAGGACTTTCCTATTAGAACAGGTTGTTCAAAAAGATCTCCTGTTCTTCCATCAAATATTCTGCTTTTTCCCGGATATTCGGGTTCAAATACCCATGGATTTTTTGTTTGCTTACTGGCTTCATATAATTCAGAAAACACTAGTTTTCTTGAGGCCTCTTGTTCATATCTCTCATCAAAGGGCGCTATTCTATAATGTTTCTTTAGCAGATCCCCCGCTAACCCGAGCGAACATTCAAATATCTGTCCCACATTCATTCGTGAGGGGACTCCTAATGGGTTGAATACAATATCAACGGGCGTTCCATTTTGCAAATAGGGCATATCTTGTCTAGACAAAATCTTAGAAATTATACCCTTATTCCCATGCCTTCCAGCTACTTTATCACCTACTTTGATTTCACGTTTCTGTGAAATATATACACGAATACTTTCTGAATTATAATTGGAACCCCCCTTTCTATGGATCCATCTCACATCAATAACTCGACCCCTTCCACCTATAGGTAGTCTTAGAGAAGTTTCTTTTGAAGTGGATACCTGAATGCCAAGTATAGCTCGTAATAATCTATCCTCCGGGGCATATGACGATTCATTCGCTGCCTGAGGTGTTAATTTACCTACTAAGATATCACCTGTTTCTATCCAAGATCCCAGGATCACAATTCCTTTTCTGTCTAAATGTCGGAGTAAATGAGCCTCTAAATGCGGAATCTCCTTAGTGATTCTTTCAGGGCCTTGGCTTGTTACATGAGTATGAATTTCATATTTTCGGATGTGAAAAGAAGTATAAATATCTTCATAGACCAGACGTTCGCTAATTAGTACTGCGTCTTCAAAATTGTAACCTTCCCATGGCATATAAGCTACTAATAAATTTTTCCCTAAAGCGAGTTCCCCACCAGCTGTAGCCGCACCGCCCGCTAGAATTTGTCCCTTTTTAATGTATTTACCCCGGCGAACCTGAGTTTTTTGATGCATACAAGTATTTTTGTTGGAACGTTGATACATAACTAATGGAATGCTTAGAGTATCCCCATTACTTGAGAAAACGATCTTGTGAGTATCAGTATAAATGATTTTTCCCTTGCGTTTGGCTATAGCTGAAATCCCCGAATCTAGAGCCGTTTGGCCTTCCAACCCAGTTCCAACAATGCACTTCTCGGACCGAGAAAGAGGAACTGCTTGGCGCTGCATATTAGAACTCATTAAAGCTCGATTCGCATCATTATGCTCGATAAAAGGAATGAGGGAAGCTCCAATAGAAAAATATTGGAAGGGAAAAATGCTTCTAAGATGAATCTCTTCCCATGCAATAGTCAGGAATTCTTGACGATATCGAGCTGGAACAATCTGT